TCCGTCAGGATAAATCTGGCCCCTCCCCCTGTTACCACCTACATATATCGGATATTTTAAGAAGTGAACATCTTTCTTAGTAGTAGGGTCCGGGGAAAGAATCGGAAAGGTGATTTCACTATATTTTTGCCCAGGAACAGGACCTATCACAATAATATTTTTTTTATTGGGGCGATAGCTCTGAAAAGAAAGATTGCCTATCTTTTCTTTCATCTCGGGAGAAATACGATCGGGCGGGGCTAATTCAAATCCCTCAGGTAAAATAAGAACAGCCCCCACATTCAAACCCCCCTTTTTGCCGTTAGCAAGAACCTGTTTTAGTTGCATATCATAAGGAATTCGAACAACGGCTTCAAATACAGTATCAGGAAGAACCGCTTGTGGAACCTCAATATCCACGGGCTTATTAGCTAAATGGCAATTGGCGCATACAATACGCCCAGTTGCTTCTCGTGGATTTTCATAGCCTTGCTGTGCAAAAATGGGATACGCATTTGAAATGGATGACCGAGTTATTATATATATCATGACCGATATGGAAATGGATCGAGTAATCTGTTCTTTTATCCAAGAAAAAGTATTTCTAGTTTGCATGGTCCAATCAATCGTTGATCCCGAAAATTTCTACAATAAATTGGGTAGGTTGCTAGTATAGTTCCCTATCCACGATTCTGCTATTTACCTTACTGAACTGAATTTACTGAAATAATATTACTGGAATGTGGGATAAACTCCCCGCCTTGGGTGGGTAGAAATAGAAGGAGTAAGTACGATTTTGAATGCTTTGATTATGTACGAAGTAAGAAACATTAGAATTCTAAATTCTAATTGGATTAATATCCGTATATCGTTTTTCTTTTCAATCATTCATTGAATGATAAATCACTACAAGCGATGGGGATACACGATTTAAATAACGGAAAATGCCATATTTTAAAATTGTATCTAGAATGACTGGAAAAGTGGAAACAAGACCAGATATAATTTGATCGTTATGCGCAAATCCAAAATCTTTGTAGATAGAGCCAATCATTAGTTCCCAACCGTGGGGTGAATGAAATCCGATACATAAATCGGTTAATAAAAGAATAGAAAAAGCTTTTATTGTGTCGCTTAAGTTATATAGGAATTCCTGAACCCAAGAGTTAAGAAGAATAAGTTCTTTATTTCCCAGAATAGAATACCCACTTAGAATAAGGAAACAGATTATATTTGTCGAGAAGTGCAAAATAATATGGATACAATCCTCATTGTGCATCTTGATCAATTGAATCATTTCATTTTGGATTCCTATACGAAGCTTTTGTAGATATGTTTCCGGGTATTCCTTTATCATTTCGTCCAACAAAAGGAGCTCCTCTAATTCGATGAATTTTTCTAGAAGACCCCTTTCTTGAATATCATTCAAAAAAGTTTCAGATTGATTAATATTCCACCAATTAGTAACCCAAGATTCCAGACTTTTTTGAAATGATAGAGAGATCCACCAGGGTAAAAATACTATAGATACAAGATATAGAAAGGGAATAAATGCTCTCTTTTTTTCCATTTTTTTTTCATCTATAAATTGTTAACGAACCCGTCGCGCTCGTCGACTCTATGCGACCTAGTATTTCTATGAAACATGAGTTCTATTATTCTATTACAAAGTATCGAATCCATGAGTCTATTTTCTGTTTTTTTTGTTCTAATTTGTTAATTAGTCCTTGAATCTTGAAAAAACACAAAATTTAGAATAAAGAATCCACTCTGAATTCGAATGAATAAACAAAAAAATCGTGTTTCCAGATATTGCAATTGGTCCATCCAATTCGAAGCAATTCCTTCCTTTTAATGAATACGTGGGACATCCACTTCAATTAATGAATATTATTTTGATTTCAAGACGAGAGAACTTACTTGACTACCAAAATATCAATAATATCAATCAAATCTTTGGAAAAATTTCACAAGTTACCCCTAGCACAAAATAACGAATTGAGGGTCTGAATGTGATGATCAAAAATGGGTAGCAAAACAAAACAAAATTCGAATAATAAAAATCTCGTTATAATTATAAGAAAGCCAATTGTTTGATCATTAAAGAGAACAAAAGAAAGAATAAAAATAAAACGAAAGATTGCTAAATAATATAAGAAAAATACAGGATTTTTTTGTATTGTATCTAACCTATCAATTCTAACTACTGGGCCTAAAGAAAGTTATTTATTTCGATTTGATATATGGAATGAGTCCATTATTATTTATATTTTTTACTTTTTTTTTTATTACTGTTACTGAATTGAATTGAGAATTGAGTTGAGTCAATTTCCATACGAATAAAAAACCCCTTTTTGCAGACAAATTTGTAAACAAAAAAAAAATTCTCCTTTTGGTTTTTATGTATACTCGTATACGTCTGTTTTGACCCGAATGGGTGTTCTGATTTAATTTCCGTTATTTACCTTACTTAAGGTACGCAATATAAAAAAGGATTGTAGATTTTTTATTTTATTCCGGGCTGAGAAAGAAAGCATTCATTTCAAAATACTTCATTCAATTGGTACACGCAGGAAATAGGCCAATTCAGCAGCTTTTTGTTCAATTTCTCGTGGAGTAAAATTCTCATCAGTACGGGTCAAGGGAATGGCCCCCTGACCTCTGATTTCCAGATAAAGGACACGACGAGTATAAATACCCTCTTTAAGTTCTATTCTAATGGACTGAATATCTTTTATAAGAAATCGGAGGAAGATGCGACGATTTTTTCCAGGAAATCCCCAACGAAAAATACATACTATTCCTTCTTTTCTATCGAATCGATCATAACCACTACCTACATTCCAAGAAATTGTACACCACAAATAGGAGCTAATAAAGAGGCCTGCGACCCCATAGAAAGACATCACGATCCCTTGTGGAAAAAAAATAACTTGCTGGGGGGGGAATAAAGATATCAAATTCCTACCAAGATAGCTGGAAATTCCAACTAATAAGAATCCTAATGAACCTAAAAAAAGGATAAATGCCCAGCAGAAATTACTTATTTTTCTAGATCCCGTTATAAGCTCTATCCATATACGTTCTGATCGCCAATTCATAGTAGATCGGGTTGCATTTTATTTGAATTGAAAGAATATCCCAAATGAATTTTACTTTCCTTATTCTTTTTATTTCCGATGTAACTCTCATCAACTAGTACCATTCTGATGTGAATCTTTACTTTTAACTAGTTAGATCAAAAATAATAACATCTACCCCCAATGTCATGTTTCCGCATGCACATGCATAAGGGCTCCTTCGTTTATGTTCGGAAGAAATCACGTGGTAGACCATTCTGCTAAATAGATATCTGTTTTATGATTCAAGTCTAAGTCTTGAAAAATTAGATTTGGCCCACAGGATCTAAACAATCTTGTTTTTTTGAACATGAAGGAATAAAGAAGCCATTGCAATTGCCGGAAATACTAGGCCTACTAAGGGCACAAAAATAGAGGGAAAGTTGATAGTTGTCATAGAATGGGTACCTCGATTTACTATATTGTACCTGTTTGTTATATTTTTTTTTTTGTTATTATGTTATTATATTAATAAATTAATTCGAATTCGAATTCTATATCTATAGAAGTAGAAGTAAGTAGAGTATATATAATAAGTGCAAGGAATGTAGAACTAAAAAAATAACCTTTCCACATATAATATATGATAATCGACTTTCTTATTCTTCATTTTTTCTTCTTTCTTTTGCTTCTACTAATTCAATAAAAAAAATAGAGGGATTTTAAATAAGGAAAAAGGGGATTCCCGGAAAATCCCGAAAGAGGAAAAAAAGTGATTTATGAATTATATACATATGTCAAAATGGAAAAAGGGAACATGAAATTTTTTTTATTTGACAAATTTCGCAGAAGGAAAAAAAAGGTAAGAAGTCCTTCTTTTTTTTCCTTCTTATTGATAGCGGTTTCCTGATTAGTAATCGGAAATATAATGAATATATATTCTATATTCATTATATTTTTTTTTTATTTTTTATATTCTACAAATAGGGCGTCGCCAGCTAAAAACTTCCATCCTTCTAGTTTTTACTTTGATTCCGATAAACCAAATACTTTATTGAATTGACACAAATAATTGACCCTAAAGCTCGGCTTGGGTTTTATTCAAAGGAAAAAAACCGTGCAGCTCAAGTAACTCACTTAGAGTGCTCTTTAAAAGATTACGTGGTAAGACTGGATCGAATAAACCCTTTTCGAATAAATTTTCGGTTGTTTGTGCACCTTCGGGTACTTCCTCCTTCAAAACTTCCTCAATTACTCTTTTACCCGCAAACGCAATTTCGGCGTCTGGTTCGGCAATAATAATATCCCCCAACATACCAAAACTGGCTGTCACACCACCACTAGTGGGCGATGCAAGAATTGATATATATAATAAATTTTTTTCGACTGGTTTATAGTGATATTCGTACAAGGCAGAAGATATTTTAGCCATTTGCATTAAGCTCACGATGCCTTCTTGCATCCGTGCCCCTCCAGAAGCACATACTATAATAAGGGGTAGTGAATTTTTGTTAGCATATTCAATCAACCGGGTGATTTTTTCACCTACTACGGCTCCCATAGAACCCCCTATAAACCCAAAATCCATAACACCAATTGCTAAAGGAATACCGTTTAGTTCACCTATACCTGTTTGAATAGCTTCAGCTAACCCGGTCTCGTCTTGGTAAGAATCATAATAATCTATATAATTTATATCCTCTTCTTCATCATCTTCGGGTTCAAAATCATTAGATTCTGCGGACTCTTCTTCATCATCTTCGGGTTCAAAATCATCAGATTCCTTGGACTCTTCTTCCTTGGACTCTTCTTCCTTGGACTCTTCTTCCTTTTTCGAACCATCTCTCCGCTCGAATTCAGATTCGGATCCAAAATCACTATCTTTTTTATTAAGAGCCTCTCTCAACTCGTCCCAATCGAATTCAAATTCGGATTCAAAATCACTAGATTCTGCGGACTCTTCTTCCTTGGACTCTTCTTCCTTTTTCGAACCTTCCTTATCTTTTTCCGAAATTTCTTCTAACCCGGTCTCTTTGGGGGATAAATCCATATGGTCCCGATAATATCTCCCTTCCAATCCAGAAGAATCACTAGAATCCGCGAACTCTTCTTCCCTTTTCGAGCCTTCCTTTTCTTTTTCGGAAATATCTTTCTTGAAAGGACACGTAACATCCTCCGAATCCATAAAAATATAAGCAAGAGGGTCTTCCTCCTCTTTATATACGCTAATACCATCCATTCGGCGTGCTGAATATCCAGAAGAATCTTCATCAGGGTCACGACCAGTCGGATTTTGACATTCTCCATCATCCTCTTCATATTCATTACCACCCCTTCGACCCAATAAATCTCCAGAAGAATCTTTATCCGGATCGAAAGCAGTTCGGGGTCGACAATCCTCATCCCGATCAATATGATCTTTTGAATCCTTCGGAAAATCAATCTGATCTCTGGAAGAATCTGCAGAAGAATCTCTATCAGGATCAAGGTCAGTTGGATTTGGAAAATCCTCATCCGGATCAATATGATCTCTAGAATCCGGATCAATATGATCCCTAGAATCCTTCGCAAAATAAATATGATGAATAAGATCTTTTGAGTCTCTTCGGCCAGAAGAATCCACAGAAGAATCTCTATCAGGATCAAGATCAGTTGGATTTGGAAAATCCTCATCCGGATCAATATATTCTCTAAAATCACTCGCAAAATCAATATGATCTTTTGAATCCTTCGGAAAATCAATCTGATCTCTGGAAGAATCTGCAGAAGAATCTCTATCAGGTTCAAGATCAGTTGGATTTGGAAAATCCTCATCCGGATCAATATGCTCTCTAGAATCTCTCGCAAAATCAATATGATCTTTTGAATCCTTTGGAAAATCAATCTGATCTCTGGAAAAATCTTGTTTATGATTTTCAGCAATACCTTTTTTATGATTTTCAGCAATACCCTCAAAAGATTTGTGCATACCAAGTTTATAACGGCAAAAAGTTTTCGAAAGCTTGGAAAGAACCCTAAACCTCTCCCTTTCGTCAATTTCGTCAAGAATAAAGAAAAGATCAAGCTCATTTTTGTAAGATTCCTCCCAAAATTTGTAAATCCCAGAAACAGTTTTTGGAATTTTCCTAAAAAAAATAAGGTCAAAATAATCATAACTAATTTGTTTTTCACAAGAATCACATAAAAGCGAAAATCCAATCCCCAGGCTTCCAGCTTCTTGAAAAAATTTGAGGCAATCCATCTCGTGTTTGGGAAAAGATTCAAAAAATTCGGACAGATCAATCCCAAATTTGGAACAAAATTGTTCCAATCTGGGAAGATCCACCCGATTTTCGAAAAAAAGCTTATAAAATAAGGGAGAAATACTACAAATATTTTCGCAGGACTTATGAAAATAGTAAGTCTCAAGCGCATTATTGCCCAAAACTTTCTCATCAAATTCTTTATCAAAAGTTTCGGAACACAATTCATCGTCTTTGAAATATGGTTCATAATCTTTGGAAAAAAATTTCCGAAAAGCATCTTCATCTGATTTATAATATTTAGAAAGTATCCAACAAATTTCGTAATGGAAAAGCCCACCTTTTTTGGCACATTCCTCGAAAAAACCAGAATCCCTTGTATCATATTTCGCACACCCGAAAAAAATTTGGAAAGGACTAATCTCCCCTTCGTAGAGTTCCTCGAAACAATCAGGTCTATCAATCCCGCATTTGAAACAATAGTTATCATTTTCGCGATACTCCTTCTCATTATTGTTTAGTATTTCCGTTAATACAAAATTCTTAGCATAAGAACCTAAATTTTCTTTTAGGAATTCTTTATAGTTAATTTTTTCATAAACAACTTCTTTATCAAATTCAATCGGATCCCTCGAAACCATGTCTTCATCCATGGGAATCCAAGTGCCTTCATCAATCAGAAGCGCTAGTCTATCCCCACTACTCATTTTTAAATGAATTCCACATCGTTCGCAGATTCTCGCTGCATTAAAGCATTGTTTGTAGTGCATAGCATAACAATTTTCGCAGTGAATCCACAAATGCGCAAATTTTTGCATGTCGTTATTTATATTCTCTGTTCCATCAGTTTTCTCGTTTACGTCCCGTTCCAGATCCTGCTTCTCCATATTATTTACCTCCTTCTCCGGGTTTTTAGTTAATATAATATTATCAATTCTCCTATTTTCGGGGATCCATCCAAGACTTTCTGTATCACTTATCCTGGTATCCTCCGCGCTAAAATTCTTTTCATCAAGAGAACCCGAATTTTCTGTTGCTTTAGTAAGCAATTTATACTTGTGTCCTAAGTTCCATTTTAATTCCAAGAAGGGTAACCGCCCTTTTTTTACAAAAGGTTGGTTTATCAAATTGAAAATAAAAGTCATAGTTATTAGAACCCCCTAATATCTGTACTTTTATAAAAAATAGAAAGAAGATAAGAGATATTGTTTCTATTTCTA